TTTAGTATCTCAGAAAAATGGAAATTTTTTATAAGTTCATTGAATAAGTTTTATTTTTTGTTTATCCAGTATGTACGTAATAAATAATCAAAGTTCTGATACATCTAGAAAACCGAAACCAAGACTAGGAATTTTGGACGAAGAGGATCAAAAATCATTACTCTTTCGACCCAAGTAAAGGGAATTTTCTACACCCCTTATCTTGGGTCGAAGATTTCTTGGGTCGAAGACTAGGAAGACAAATAATGCCTCCTAGAATGATTTGTTCCCCGCATTTATAGTTATAGTTATAGTTCGTTCTATTACGCGCTTACTCATGCTAATATCTATCCCAATTTGATGACATTGAACTCTGGCAATAGGAACATAATTCAATTTGGCTCAAAAAAAAAAAAAAACAAAGAAAGAGAAATCCTAAAGTCAACTAAACTAGTCTTCTTCAAACAAAAATCTAACTAGTATGACATGACTAGGAATGCGGTACAAGGGATTCCCCGAGCTCGTCGAAAAAGAGCAAGTAAATAAAAGGTTTTTCAGAATTGATTTTTTTTGATCATACATAAATAATCGACAACAAAAATTTTGTTCTTTTTACGAACCCGATGTCGATAAATCCGCGAGTCTAGAAATTCATTTCCGCCAATTGAACCTTCTCAAACTGTTTCTTTTTAAGAACCAAAAAGATTTGTGCCAAAATAACAGATGCCAAGAAGAACAAAAGGCCCTGGACACGTAATGGATCTTGCAGTACTATTTCTGCATCTCCTTGACCAAATCCACCCACATTAGGATTACTCGTTAATGGTTGATCAAATTTGATAGATTCACCCTCTGAAACAAGAAGTTCGGGTCCGGGAGGGATAATATCAATCGCTTGACGTCCATTCGAAGGATCGGTTATGGTTATTTCATATCCCCCTTTTTCTTTTCGTATGATTTGACTTACTATGCCCGCTCCTGTAGCATTATAAACCGTATTGTTACTCTTGCTTCCGTCGGGGTAAATCTGACCCCTTCCCCTATTCCCCCCTACGTATATAGGATATTTTAAGAAGTGAACATCTTTCTTAGTTGTGGGGTCGGGGGAAAGAATAGGAAAGGCGATTTCACTATATTTCTGACCGGGGACAGGCCCTATCACAAGAATATTTTTTTTATTAGGGCGATAGCTCTGAAAAGACAAATTGGCTATCTTTTCTTTCATCTCGGGAGAAATACGATCGGAAGGAGCTAATTCAAACCCTTCCGGTAAAATAAGAACAGCCCCCACATTCAACCCCCCCCTCTTACCATTAGCAAGCACCTGTTTCACTTGCTTATCATAAGGAATTCGCACAACTGCTTCAAATACAGTATCGGGAAGTACTGCTTGCGGAACCTCAATATCCACGGGCTTACTAGCTAAATGGCAATTGGCACATACAATACGCCCAGTCGCTTCTCGTGGATTTTCATAACCCTGCTGCGCAAAAATAGGATATGCACTTGAAATCGATGTCCGAGTTATGATATATATCATGAGCGATACGGAAATAGATCGAGTAATCTGTTCCTTTATCCAAGAAAAAGTCTTTCTAGTTTGCATGGTCTAATCATTGATCCGAAAATTTCTACAATAAATTGGGTAGGTCGCCAGTATAGTTCCCTAGCCACGATTCTGCTATTTACTGAAATCATTTTACTGGAATACGATAGGATGAAAACGATGAAAATCCTCCGGATAGGAAGTTTTTAATGCTTATGTAGAACTACAAAGTAAGAAACATTCTAATTCGATTTAATATCGGTAGATCATTTATCAATCATTCATTGAATGATAAATAACTACAAGTGACGGAGATAGACGATTTAAATAACCGAAAATCCAATATTTGAAAATAGTATCAAGAATAACTGGCAAAGTGGAAACAAGACCAGATATAATTTGATCATTATGAACAAATCCAAAATCTTTGTAGACAGAACCAATCAGGAGTTCCCACCCGCGGGGTGAATGAAATCCGATACAAAAATCGGTTAATAAAAGAATCAAAAAAGCTTTGACTGTATCACTTAAATTAGATAGGAATTCCTGAACCCAAGAGTTAAGAATAACAAGTTCTTCATTACCTAAAATAGAATAACCGCTTAGCATAACAAAACAGATTATATTTGTTGAGAAATGCAAAAGCATATGGATACGATCCTCATTATGTATCTTGATTAATTGGAGCGTTTCTTTGTAGATTCCCAGAGTAAGCCTTTGTAGACGGGTCTCCGAATATTCTTTGATCATTTCGTCCAAAAAGAGGATTTCCTCTAATTCGATGAACTTTTCTAGAATACTTTTTTCTTGAATATCATTCAAAACAATTTCGGATTGACCAGCATTCAACCAATTACTAACCCAAGATTCCATACTTTTAGTAAATGCGAGAAAAATCCACCAGGGCAAAAATACTATAGATGCAAGATACAAAAGAGGAGTGAAGGCTTTCTTTTTTGTCATTTATCACCTATGAATTTTGAATTAACCCACTTCATTTGTCGACTCTATGTGATCGAATATTTCTTTCAAACATGAGTTTTAGCCAAGGTATCAAATCTATGAATCTATTTTATTTGTAATTTTGTTTGAATCTAGAAAGAATACAGAAATAGACTAAGACTCCACTTCGAATTCAAATGAAGAAATAATCCAAAATATTGTTTCCAGATATCTCAATTCATCCAATTCCAAACAAGGGTTTCCTTTTGATGAATGACCAAAAGAAGTACTTTCTTTAAGGAATGATATAGTATTTATATTTTGAGAGGAAAGAACCCCTTTTCTAGCAAAATCTCCAATATAAAAAAATTCAAACGATTCCTCATAGCCAAGAATAGAATAATTGAGAGAAAAATATTGGGATGATCAAAAAAATGAGCGGAAAAACAAGACAGAACTGGGCCTAAGAAAACCCATTATTGGTTAGTAAAGAACACAAACAAAAGGATAAAAAGGCGTCGATTGACAAAATAAAAAGGAAATAATTGACAAGATCTGATTTATCTGCATCTAAAGTATCACTTCCAACAAATATTGAACTTAAAAAAAATAGCAATTTCTTTCTTTCGAATTCTTTCAAAATCGTTTGATATATGAGATGGATTGAATCCAGTAGTTCAATTTCTTACTTGTTTCAATTGAGTTGCATGGATTTGGCTACGCATAAAAAACAAAAAAATTTGTTTTATGGTTGTTCCATATACGTCGACTTTGGCTGGACTGAACGTTCTGACTAAACTTCAGTTAAGTTATAGAAAAAAGAGGATTCTTGCATTTTTCCCTCCTGCCGAGAAAGCATTCTGTTCCTTTTCTCAAAAGACTTCAATCGGTACGCGCAAGAAATAGGCCAATTCCGCGGCTTTTTGTTCCATTTCTCGTGGAGTCAAATTCTCATCAGTATGGGTCAACGGAATAGCCCCACGGCCTCTGATGTCCATATAAAGGACACGACGAGCATAAATACCCTCTTTCACTTCTATTCTAATGGATTGAATATCTTTTATAAGAAGTCGGAGGAATATGCGACGATTTTTTCCAGGAAATCCCCAACGAAAAATACACACTTTTCCTTCCCTTCTATCGAATCGATCATAACCACTACCTACATTACAGGAAATTGTGCACCACAAATAGGAACTAATAAAGAGCCCCGCGATCCCGTAGAAAGACATCACGATCCCTTGCGGAAAAAAAATGATTTGCTGAGACGGAACAAAAGATATCAAATTTCTACCAAGATAGCTGGAAGTTCCAACCAATAAGAATCCTAATGAACCTAAAAAAACGATAAGGGCCCAGCAAAAATTACTTAGTTTTCGAGACCCTGTTATAAGTTCTATCCATATATGTTCTGATCGCCACCGCATACTTGATCCGATTGCATTTTATTGGAATTGAGAGAATATCCCAAATTATTTTAACTTTACTTTATTTTGTTTCCGAAGGAATTCTCATCAACTAGCACTAGTTTGATGGGAACTAGTACTAGTTTGATGGGAACCTTTAGGAGTAATTCATCAAATTGGTTAGATCGAAAATAATAACATACCCCTCATAGGTCATCGGATCCCAATATACATTTATACATTATTGATATTGATATACATATGGATCCACCAACTTTCTATTTTAGGCATCCGGCGATCTTGATCTATTTAAAACTAGCTAGAATTCATTTACCCATAGATCATTTTATGCAGGCCTAAGAGCTTTTTCCGTTATGTTCGGCGGAAATCGCATGTTATAAGTTCCCGAAATAAATATCTGTGTTATGCTACAAGTCTAAGGTTAAAAAACAAACAGATGAGGTTGGTTCCCTCAAATCTAAACAATCTTGTTTTTTTGAACATGAAGAAATAAAGAAGCCATTGCAATTGCCGGAAATACTAAGCCTACTAAAGGCACAAAAATAGAGGGAAAATTTAAAGTTGTCATAAAAAAAGGATACCTCGATTTACTATAATTGATTATAATTAATAATTGTAGATTATTAATTAATTCAATTTGAAAATTCTTATTAGATATATTACATATACTTATTAGATATATAAGTATCTACATATCTAAGTAACTATAGTAACTATATAGAATAAGTCCAAAGGGTGTAGAACTAAATAAATGGACTTATTCATCTATCTACATGAAAGATATATATGATAACCAACTTTCTTCTTTTTTTTTCATTTCTTTGTGTTTTGTTCTTATCTTCAAATTTAATAAAGAAAGAGTTTTTTCTAAATTATCAAAAGATTTGAGACACAACCGGGATTTTTAGTAACATGGGATTTTCGGAAGATAGGGAAAAAAAGAGTTATATGTTTGTTTGCTACAAATAAAATCAGTGAACTTAGTGCACTCTACTTGTTGATTCAATTGGAATTCAAAGGAAGGAAGCCATGGAGCTTAAATAACTCACTCAGAACACTTTTTAAAAGAGTACGTGGTACGATTAGGTCGAATGAGCCCTTCTCAAATAAATTTTCAGTCTCTTGTATACCTTCTGGTACCTCTATATTCAATGTTTCTTCAATTACTCTTTTACCCGCAAATGCAATGTAGGCATTTGGTTCGGCAATAATGATATCTCCCAACATACCAAAACTAGCGGTTACCCCACCCGTAGTCGGCGATGTAAGAATTGAGACATACAATAATTTTGTATTTAATTGATAGTTATATAAGGCAGATGAAATTTTAGCCATTTGCAACAAGCTCAAACTTCCTTCTTGCATGCGCGCCCCCCCCGAAGCACACACTAGAATAAGAGGTAGAAAGTGATTGGTAGCGTATTCAATCAAACGGGTGATTTTCTCCCCGACGGTGCATCCCATACTACCCCCGATAAATTCAAAATCCATAATTCCAATTGCTATTCGAATACCATTTAATTGACCTACGCCTGTTTGAACAGCCTCGGTTAATCCTGTATTTCTTTGATAAGAATCAATACGATCTGAATAAGGCTCATCGTCCTTATCCTCCGCATAATGCAACTCCAAGTCCTCACTTACTTTTTTTTGTAAAGCATCAAGAGCATCCATAACCTCTGCAATACGATTTTCAATCGCTACCCTACGATAAAACTCCTCGCCTGTTGTTCGAAGACCTAGAGCAAGATTCTCTTCCTGCGCCTCATCTGTTGTTGTTTGATCAGGAAGATCAAGATCAGGCTCCTTAACTGGCCCGTTCGGCCGGTAAGGAATCCTGTGTGGACACCTTCGTGGATAGGAAGGAATATGATCAGGCTCCTCAAATGGCCGGTAAGGAATCCTGTGTGAACACCTTCGTGGATAGAAAGGAAGATCTAGATCAGGCTCCTCAAATGGATCTAGATCAGGCTCCTCAAATGGCCGGTAAGGAATCCCGTTTGGCCCGTAAGGAATCCCGTTTGGACACCTTCGTGGATAGGAAGGAATATGATGTCTACAAGGTTTCTCCTTATCCTTACCTGTCTTTTTTTCTTCAATATAATCCCCAGACTCTTCCTCTTCCTGAGTCTCAGTCTCAGGAAGAGTCTGCTTCTTAGCATTCAATTCAATGCCATCCAGAACGATCATGTCTTCATCCATAGGATACCAAGTACCAGGGTCGAGCAAAACTTGAATTCTTTCTGAACTACTCATTGCTAAATGATCTCCGCAATGTTCACAAATATTCAGTTTTTCTAGAAAAAATTTTTTATAGTTCAACCCATAGCAATCTTCATTTTCGCATTGAACCCACAAATGCCTGTATTTTGCAGTTCCCTCGAGATTGCTAGAGTTTATTAGGGGTAACCCGGAACTCCCCTCGTGGGGTCGTATACTGGACCCCCCGCTTTCACTACTATTTTTAAGTTGATCAAAAAGGTACCCAGAAATAGAACGGTCATTAAGAGAACTTCCAATGCATGAAAAAAATATGCTGAGATTGTCTGTCAACTCAGTGTCAATCAGATTGCGATAAGTAGAAATAACACTTTCTCCCTCTGTACTATCGTCTGGAACGACATTCCCAATGCCCTTGTCCAGAACTAAATACTTCTTACGTCCATTTTTCTGTTCGAACTTTTTATAAAAGTTTACTTTTCTAAATTTGTGCCCATTCATATGATTCTCTCCTTAATAACTACTATTTAATTTTTATTTAATTTTTCACGAAAAAAAAATAATGTAAAAAATTAAATAAAAATCACTCAAACACAAAATAACATGAAATTTGAAGAAAAAAAAACCTTAAAAACCTATCTAAATTATATTCAATTTGAACTTATACTACAATATGTCCTAATTCATTTTCAATATGTCGTATTCATCTTCTATATTACAATATGTAATATTCATTTTCTATATTAGAATATGTCGTATTCATTGTCAATATCTGCTATTCATTTTCTATCCTACAATATGTCCTATTCGTTGGCAAGTCAAGTAATGTATAACCGCACATTATATTATGTCTAATATGGTATTCGGTATCAATAGGAATATTTTATCTTTATTTTATCATGGCTCCAACATCCTAAATTTTTGAGTGATATTGTTTAGATTATTATTGCTTATGAAGGAATATGATATTTATAATCCATCGGTGGGATGGGTTCCATTTGGTTCTCTTTGGGAATCACCTACTTAACTCAGCGGTTAGAGTATTGCTTTCATACGGCAGAAGTCATTGGTTCAAATCCAATAGTAGGTAGAACTTATTAGATACCGGAGTCAATGGTATCTAATAAGTTTTGTGCCCCACCCTCTTCTATTTTTATAGATTTTTTATTTTTATTTAGTTCTATTTCATTTTTGAATTGCGTTGTATCAAAACTAGATTTTGCTTGATTGAATTCACTCGACAGAATCGAATTAAAATGAAAGTGGGGTCTTAGAAAGAAAACTTTTTTTGATTATTCGAACGCACCAATTAGTTATGAAATAGCATTGACAGCCTCTACTCTTGTCCTAGCTCGCCGGAGAGCTAAATTTGCCTCAATTATTTGTCTCTTTCCTTCAGCTTTTCTCAAATTAGCTTCTGCTATTTCAAGAGTTTGCTGAGCTTCTTGTGGATCAATCTCACTACCCCTTTCCGCATCATTTACTAAAACAGTGATCTCATTATTGCCTATTCTAGCAAAACCACCCATCAGAGCCATCGTTAACCATTGGTCCTTAAGTCGTATTCTCAAAATTCCTATATCTACAGCTGTAGCAATAGGAGCATGGTTTGGTAATACGCCAATTTGACCACTATTTGTAGATAAAACGATTTCTTTCACTTCTGAATCCCAAACAATTCGATTAGGGGTCAGTACACAAAGATTTAAGGTCATTTCTTGAAATTGCTCTCCATTTCTAAGTTCATAGCCTTCGCGGTAGCTTCATCGATATTACCTACCAAATAAAAGGCCTGTTCAGGAAGCCCATCTAATTCTCCGGAAAGGATCAATTGAAACCCTCTAATGGTTTCTGCTCGACTAACATATTTCCCTGGAGAACCGGTAAATACTTCGGCTACAAAAAAGGGTTGTGATAAGAAACGCTCAATTTTTCGCGCTCTTGCTACGGTTAAACGATCCTCCTCGGATAATTCGTCCAACCCAAGGATAGCTATAATGTCCTGAAGCTCTTTATAACGTTGTAAAGTTTGCTTAACTCTTTGCGCAGTTTCATAATGTTCTTCACCAACGATCCGAGGTTGAAGCATGGTTGAAGTTGAATCTAAAGGATCTACTGCCGGATAGATCCCTTTGGCAGCTAATCCTCTTGATAGTACGGTAGTAGCATCTAAATGTGCAAATGTCGTAGCAGGGGCAGGATCAGTCAAATCGTCTGCAGGTACATAAATTGCTTGAATAGAAGTTATGGACCCTTTTTTGGTAGAAGTAATTCTTTCTTGTAAAGAGCCCATTTCGGTACTCAGGGTGGGTTGATAACCGACGGCGGAAGGCATTCTACCCAATAAGGCCGATACTTCGGATCCTGCTTGGACGAAACGGAAAATATTGTCAATAAATAGAAGTACGTTTTGTTCATTAACATCTCGGAAATATTCCGCCATTGTTAGGGCAGTCAAACCAACTCTCATCCGAGCTCCCGGTGGTTCATTCATCTGGCCGTAAACGAGAGCCACTTTAGATTCTGCAATATTTTCTTCATTAATCACTCCAGATTCTTTCATTTCCTTGTAAAGATCATTTCCTTCACGAGTACGTTCACCCACTCCGCCAAATACGGATACGCCCCCATGGGCTTTGGCAATATTGTTAATCAATTCCATAATGAGTACCGTTTTACCAACTCCAGCGCCCCCAAATAGTCCTATTTTTCCCCCACGGCGATAAGGTGCTAAAAGATCTACTACTTTAATTCCTGTTTCAAAAATAGATAATTTTGTATCTAACTGTATAAAGGCAGGCGCAGATCGGTGAATAGGAAAGGTTGTACGAGTATCTACCGAACCTAAATTATCAACAGGCTCTCCAAGCACGTTGAAAATTCGTCCCAGAGTCGCCCCGCCGACCGGAACACTTAGAGGAGCTCCCGTATCAATCACTTCCATTCCTCTCATCAGACCCTCTGTAGCACTCATCGCTACAGTTCTAACTCGATTATTTCCTAATAATTGCTGTACCTCACAAGTCACATTAATGGGTTGACCGACAGTATCTCGGCCTTTAACTATCAGAGCATTATAAATATTAGGCATCTGGCCCGGCGGAAAGGCTACATCTAGTACCGGACCGATGATTTGGATGATACGCCCCAGGTTTTTTTTTTCAAGCGTGGAAACCCCAGAACCCGAAATAGTAGGATTAATTATCATAAGATGAAGTAGTAGGATTAATAATAATAAATAAAAAAAACAAAAAAAAATATGTCGAAATTTTTTTGTGAAAATTATCGAATTCAAAATAAATGTCCGATAGCATGTTGATCCGTTAATTCAATAAGAAATGGGAGTTAGCTCTCGATTTCGGTGGTGCCATCCAATCGAATCCAATTCAATTGTTTACATTCAATGAGTGCATTTGCAAGCTCAGCCAAACTATTTTGACAATTTCAAGTGGATGTCTTGAGCAAGTTTTTCATTTTCATTTGTCTATCATTATAGACAATCCCATCTAGATTATCTAAAATATTCTATGAAATTCGAACACGAACTCTATTTACATTACGATTCATTATTTCTATCTTATTGGCCCTTCTTATTTTTTATTTCAGCATATTCATTTATATCTCTAGCCTATTCTTTTCGTTTTTTTATACCTTTTCATTTCATAGATAAATTGCGCCTATTTTCACATCTAGGATTTACATATACAACATATACCACTGTTAAGAGGGCATTTCTTATTAATTAGGTTAGGTATTTCGATTCTAAAAAAGGCCAAAAATGGGGTTGCGCTATATATATGAAAGGGTATACAATAATGATGTGTTTGGTAAATCAAATATCATGGTCTAATAATCAAACATTCTGATTAGTTGATAATATTAATAT